GGTTTTTCTATATTTCTAATTTGACAACAATAGAGAGAATCATATCACCCTAAGTCCTAAGTTGGATGAAAAAGTTTTATAAAAAAAAATAAGGTAGGGGGCTCCATATCAAATCAAATAGTATTCTTCACAATCCGCATACTAATATACTAATATAGTAGTAAAGAAATTCTCAAGAATTTGCATAATATAATAAAGTCAAAAAAAACCAAGCAAAATTGTTTTTTGACCTTTTTTTTTTACAAATAGATAATTACATGAATCAACAAGACTTCGGTTCTTTTTATCAACTGAATATTGACAAACCTCTGGATCTAGAAATTCATTTCCGACAGTTGAACCTTTTCAAACTGTTTCTTTTTAAGAACCAAAAAAATTTGTGCCAGAATAACGGACGCAAAAAAGAAAAAAAGACCTTGAACACGTGATGGATCTTGAAGTACTATTTCCGCATCTCCCTGACCAAACCCACCCACATTAGGATTACTTGTTAATGGTTGATCAATCTTAATGGATTCACCTTCAGAAACAAGAAGTTCTGGTCCTGGAGGTACAATATCTACGACTTGGTGTCCGTCAGATGCATCCACTATGTTTATTTCATACCCCCCCTTTTCTTTACGCACTATTTTGCTTACTATACCTGCTGTTGTAGCATTATATACTGTATTGTTACTCTTACTCCCATCGGGATAAATCTGCCCCCTTCCCCTGTTCCCACCAACGTATATAGGATATTTTAAGAAGTAAACATCTTTCTTAGTAGCAGGGTCCGGTGAAAGAATAGGAAAGGTGATTTCCCTATATTTCTGACCAGGAACAGGTCCTATCACAAGAATATTTTTTTGAGTCGGGCGATAAATCTGAAAAGACAGATTACCCATCCTTTCTTTCATTTGGGGAGAAATACGATCAGGAGGCGCTAGTTCGAATCCATCCGGTAAAATAAGAACCGCCCCTACATTCAAGGACCCCTTTTTCCCATTAGAAAGAACTTGTTTCAGTTGCATATCATACGGGATTCTAACAACTGCTTCAAATACAGTATCAGGAAGTACTGCTTGTGGAACCTCAATATCCACGGGCTTATTAGCTAAATGGCAATTGGCGCATACAATACGCCCGGTTGCTTCTCGTGGATTTTCATAACTCTGTTGTGCAAAAATGGGATATGCATGTGAAATCGATGCCCAAGTTATTATATATATCAATAGCATGATCGATAGAGACATGGATCGAGTCATCTGCTCCTTTACCCAAGAAAAGATATTTCTATTTTGCATGGTCCAATCATTGATCCCAAAAATGGATACATTTATACAATAAATTAGGTAGGCTGCTAGTATAGTTTCCTATCCACGATTAGACTATTTTATTATTTTACTGGAATACAGGAATACTCCCCTGGATGAATAAAAAGAGAAAGAGTGCTTAAGATTTTGACTGATTTGTTTATGGACGAAGTAAGAAAGATTATCATTGGATTCATATTAGTGAATCATTCTTTAGTCTTTCATTGAATGATAAATCACTACAAGCGAGGGAGATACACGATTTAAATAATGGAAAATCCAATATTTAAAAAAGGTATCTAGAATGACTGGAAAAATAGAAACAAGAACAGATAGAATTTGATCATTATGAGAAAATCCAAAATCCTTGTAGACAAAAGAAATTATTAGTTTCCAACCACGAGGCGAATGGAATCCAATACAAAAATCAGTTAACAAAAGAATAGAAAAGGCTTTTATTGTGTCGCTTAAATTATAGAGAAATTCTCGAACCCAAGAATTAAGAATGGCAAGTTCTTCATTACACAGAATAGAATAACCACTTAAAATAGCAAAACTTATTATATTTGTCGAGAAATGCAAAATGGTATGGATATGACCCTCATTGTGCATCTTAACCAATTGTATTGTTTCTTCGTGGATTCCTATACGAAGCTTTTGTATATGCGTCTCCGGGTACTCCTTTATCATTTCGTCCAAAAAAAAGAGTTCTTCTAATTCTATGAATTTATCTAAAATCTTCTTTTCTTGAATATCATTCAAAAAAGTTTCGGATTTACTAGTAGTCCACCAATTACTAACCCAAGACTTTATACTTTTGTTAAATGAGAAAGAGATCCACCAGGGTAAAAAGACTATAGATGCAAGATATGGAAAGGGGGCAAATGTTTTCTTTTTTGTCATTTTGAATCAGTCAATTTTTAATGAAATGAAGCGACTTCCTGGCTGGACTCTACTCAATCTTGTATTTTTATGAAAGAGGAGCTCTCTAGCAAAAAAAAAAACAAAGAGGATTGGATTCCTGGGCCTCTTGCCCAATGCAGAGAAAAATGCTTCAGTTCATTTCAAAATACTTCAATAGGTACGCGCAAGAAATAGGCCAATTCAGCAGCTTTTTGTTCAATTTCTCGTGGAGTCAAATTCTCATCAGTACGAGTCAGCGGAAGGGCTCCCTGACCTCTGATTTCCATATAAAGTACACGACGAGGATAAAGACCCTCTATAACTTCGATTCGAATCGATTGGATATCTCTCATAAGGAATCGATAGAAAATGCGACGATTTCTTCCAGGAAATCCCCAACGAAAAATACAAACTTTTCCCTTTTTTCTATCGAATTGCTCATAACCACTACCTACATTCCACCAAATAGCGCACCACAAATAGGAGCTAACGAAGAGACCCGCGATCCCATAGAAGGACATCACGACCCCTTGTGGAAAAAAAAAGATTTGCTGAGACGGAAATAAGGATATCAGATTGCGACCAAGATAACTAGAAGTTCCAACCAATAGGAATCCTAATGAACCTAAAAAAAGGATACAGGCCCAAAGGAAATTACTTGTTTTCCGAGACCCCGTTATAAGTTCTATCCATATACGTTCTGATCGCCAGTTCATACAAGATCCAGGTGCATTTTATTGGAATTGAGAGAATAACCCAAGCGAAAAAGTAACTTTCACCAACTAGCACTATTAGAATTGGAATCATTAGGAATAATTCTAATTATATAGAACTATTTGTCTTTTATACAATATAATAGGGTCTTTCAAACAAAGTCATTTTCATATTTTACTCCCGTTGGAGCTAGATAATCTTGTTTTTTTGAACATGAATAGATAAAGAAGCCATTGCAATTGCAGGAAATACTAGGCCCACGATAGGTACAAAAAAAGCAGGGAAGCTGAAAGTTTCCATAGACTAGATACCTCGATTGAATATTTTAACCCCTTATCTTATAAAGTAAAGAGATCTTAAGTATATTAAGTATAGATAATGTACATAGACTATGTACATTATCTATACTTAATATACTTAAGATTCGTCCTTTTTTTTTCTTCTTCTTCTTTTTTTTATTTACATGATATAAAAAATCATGTAAATAAAAAAAAGAAAAAGAAGAAGGGTTTTTTCCCAAGGCTTTTATAGCCTTCGTAATAAAAATCGGACTAAAAATGCCGGAACAAGAAAGCCAACAAGGCTAATGAATGAGTACAAAACTGCACGTTTTGTATCCTTATCTATGTTATGAATGATGATATACAGCCTTTTCAGAATAAAAAGGCTTTTTCTTACAAATACCTTGACTTTCTGAAAGATTCAGTCGAGATTTTTTTTTTTTTTCAGTGAGGTTTTCATTTTTGATTTTTTTGGTTTCTTTATAAGATTAAGTATTTAACTTAACATCTCAAATCTCTATCTTGTATGTACTGCCGTTAATTCTGATTCCTGTTTATCTACTTTACTTATACTTATGGATTTGAATGGGCCTGTATGCATAAGAAAGACCCGCCTTCTTGGAATTGTAAATAAGGTGGATCTTTCTTATGCATGTTCAATTACTCGGATATAATAAGATGACCGCGGTTAATTGAATAGAATAGATCTCTGTTTCGGTTATTCTAGTTATATCATATATACGAATTGTTGTTTTATTGTTAAGAACAACAACTTGTTGTTTCCATAATTAGAAATTAGACCTTTTTTCTCGGTTATTGTTCTCTGTCTTGTGGTGTGAGATCCCCTTTAAATTGGATGAAGTTCTTCTATTATATATATGCGGCTATAACAAATCCCCCTTTTTTTGACTTTCATTTTGATTCACCGGAAAGAAACCATGAAGTTGAAACAACTCACTCAGAACGCCTTTTAAAGGATTACGTGGTACGATTGGGTCGAATAAGCCTTTCTCGAATAAATACTCAGTCTCTTGTGAACCTTCAGGTATTTCGGTTTTCAATGTTTCTTCAATTACTCTTTTACCCGCAAATGCAATGTAGGCATTAGGTTCGGCAATAATGATATCCCCTAACATACCAAAGCTGGCGGTCACTCCACCGGTTGTAGGAGATGTAAGGATCGATACATATAATACGTTTTTATTTGATTGATAGTTATATGAAGCGGAAGATATTTTTGCCATTTGCATCAAACTCAAACTCCCTTCTTGCATACGGGCTCCCCCGGAAGCACACACTATAATAACAGGTAGAGATTTATCAGTAGCATATTCGATCAAACGGGTTATTTTCTCGCCTACTACGGATCCCATACTCCCCCCCATGAACTGAAACTCCATAACCCCAATTGCTAGGGGAATGCCATTTAATTGACCTATGCCTGTTTGAACAGCCTCATTTAACCCTGTCTCTTTTTGATAAGAATCAATACGATCGATATAAGACCCCTCCTCCTTCGAATCAGTGGGGCCCGCAAAACAAGCCATTCCATCACCCATTGGAGCCCGCGCCGAATCAAATTCAGGGGCCACAGAAATAATGTCCTCATCGCCATCTTTTTTATCTTCATAGGCATCCTCCTCCTCCGAATCAAATTCAAGGGCCACAGAAAACATGTCCTCATCCATTGGAGCCCAAGTGCCGGGATCAATCAAAAGTTCAATTCTATCTGAACTACTCATTTTCAAATGAGACCCACAGTGTTCACAAATATTCAATTTTTCCTTCAAAAACCTCTTATAATTTAATT